GGGCTAGTAATCGCCGATATGCTCATATCGGTGACGTTATTGTTGCTGTAATCAAAGAAGCAGTGCCCAATATGCCTCTCGAAAGATCAGAAGTTATTCGAGCTGTAATTGTACGTACATGTAAAGAACTCAAACGCGACAACGGTATGATAATACGATATGATGACAATGCGGCAGTTGTCATTGATCAAGAAGGAAATCCAAAAGGAACTCGAGTTTTTGGAGCGATTGCTCGGGAATTGAGAAAGTTAAATTTCACTAAAATAGTCTCATTAGCCCCTGAAGTCTTATAAATACTAGTAGATGAGACCGTACTATAGTTATAGTATAGTAGGGTATTTGAAATAGATCAATTAGTAGATTGTGTCTCACGCATATACCTTTAATAATTCATAAATAAAAAAAAAAAAGAACATGTTGATTATATCAAAACTGCAAAGCACCAATAATTCTAGTTCGTCATGGGTAGGGACACTATTGCCGATATACTAACTTCTATAAGAAATGCTAACATGGATAAAAAAGGAACAGTTCGAATAGCATCTACTAATATAACCGAAAACATTGTTAAAATACTTCTAAGGGAAGGGTTTATTGAAAATGTTAGGAAACATCAGGAAAACAACAAATATTTCTTGGTTTCAACCCTGCAACATAGAAGGAATAGGAAAGGAAGATATAGAACTATTTTAAAGCGTATCAGTCGACCTGGTCTACGAATCTATTCCAATTATCAACGAATTCCTAGGATTTTAGGTGGAATGGGGATCGTAATCCTTTCTACTTCTCAAGGTATAATGACAGATCGAGAAGCTCGACTAGAAGGAATTGGAGGAGAAATTTTGTGTTATATATGGTGATCCTTCTAGTATCCGAATTTGATCCGTAACTTGCTATTTTGGAAAAAGAGAGGAAAGACGAATTGTCTAATATCACTCCTCCTCCATTAGTTGATACTTCAAGGGGGTTACCTGGAATGAAAGAACAAAAATTGATTCATGAAGGTTTAATTACTGAATCACTTCCCAACGGTATGTTCCGGGTTCGTCTAGATAATGAGGATCTGATTCTAGGTTATGTTTCGGGGAGGATCCGACGGAGTTTTATACGGATACTACCAGGAGATAGAGTCAAAATCGAAGTAAGTAGTTATGATTCAACTAGGGGCCGTATAATTTATAGACTTCGCAACAAAGATTCGAATGATTAGATGGCTTTTTAATTGAAACATTCCTTTCGCGGGGATATAATTCGAGGTTCAAAATTTCAAGAGACTTATTTTCTTCCAAGGAGTATATTTGGAATTAAGGAATGACAAATATGAAAATAAGGGCCTCCGTTCGTAAAATTTGTGAAAAATGTCGACTAATCCGTAGGCGGGGACGAATTATAGTAATTTGTTCCAATCCGAGACATAAACAGAGACAAGGGTAATCTTTCTAAAAAGAGACTTTCGAAAAGACCTCAAATAAAAGTTTTGACACGAAATGGATATATCCGTATATCTCTGACTCATATTTATGAGATGATAAAATATGACAAAATCTATACCAAGAATTGGTTCACGGAGGGGTGGGCGTATTGCTTCACGTAAGAATGCACGTAGAATACCAAAAGGAGTTATTCATGTTCAAGCGAGTTTCAACAATACCATTGTGACTGTTACAGATGTAACAGGTCGGGTGGTTTCTTGGTCCTCCGCAGGTACTTGTGGATTCAGGGGCACAAGAAGAGGGACACCATTTGCTGCTCAAACCGCAGCAGCAAACGCGATTCGTACAGTAATCGATCAGGGTATGCAACGAGCAGAAGTCATGATAAAGGGCCCCGGGCTCGGAAGAGATGCAGCATTACGAGCCATTCGTAGAAGTGGTATACTGTTAAGTTTCGTACGTGACGTAACCCCTATGCCACATAATGGATGTAGGCCTCCTAAAAAAAGACGTGTGTAGAAATACGAATTGAATGGATTTCAAGAGAAATAAATAATTCAATGATCTGATCAAACAATAATATTAGTATGGTTCGAGAGGAAGTGGCAGTATCCACTCGGACGCTACAGTGGAAGTGTGTTGAATCAAGAACAGACAGTAATCGTCTTTATTATGGACGTTTCGTTTTGTCCCCGCTTATGAAAGGTCAAGCGGATACGATAGGTATCGCGATGAGAAAGGCTTTACTTGGGGAAATAGAAGGAACATGTATAACACGCGCAAAATCTGAGAAGGTACCGCATGAATATTCTACAATAGTTGGTATTGAAGAATCAGTACATGAAATTTTAATGAATTTGAAAGAAATTGTATTAAAAAGTAATCTGTATGGAACTCGTGACGCATCCATTTGCGTCAGGGGTCCTAAATACGTAACTGCTCAAGATATCATCTCACCGCCTTCTGTGGAAATAGTTGATACTACACAACATATAGCTAGCCTGACGGAGCCAATTAATTTGTGTATTGAATTACAAATCGAGAGGGATCGCGGATATCGTATGAAA